TCAATCGACATTTTTCACAAATTTTACGAACAGAGGCCCCGATTTTCATATTTTTCATTCCTTAACTAAATCCCGAATCTATTTATTGGAAGAAAATAAGTTTTCCTTACATTTTCAACTTCGAATTCTACCTCCCCCCAAAAAAGAATGTTGAAGTTGAAAAATAGTCTAATTAAATTAAATGACTTATACTTTCATTTTTGATTTCATTTTTTATTTTCCGGTCGTATAAAATAAGAGTACGTCGAATCTTTTCGGAAACATAGCCTAGAATCATATTTTCATTATATAAAAGAATCTGGAACATACCCCCTGGAAGTGATTCAGTAATTAAACCCTCATGAATCCTTTTTCTTTTTTCTTTCTTTTTTTTATTCCTATTTCAGTTAAACCCTCTTCACGCATTCACTAATGTATGGGGAGTGATATTAGAAACCTGTGATTTCTCTCTTTTTTTTTTAACAAAAATGGATAGAAGTTTCTCATATAATTCGGATATCAGAAAGATTACCATATATAACATAAAACTTCTCCGCCGATTCTTTCTAATCGAGCCTCTCGATCTGTCATTATACCTCTAGAGGTAGAGAGAATTACAATCCCCATCCCTCCTAAAATTCTAGGGATTCGTTGATAATTAGAATATATTCGTAGACCGGGTGTACTGATCCGTTTTAAATTTAAAAAAGTTTTATAGGATCCTTTCCTATTTCTTGTATACCGTAGGGTTAAAACTAAAAAATGTTTGTCGCTTTCCCTATGTTTTCTGACGTTTTCAACAAAACCCTCTCGTAGAAGTATTTTTACAATGTTTTCGGTGATGTTAGTAAATGGTATTTGAACCGTTCCCTTTCTATTCATATTAGCATTTCGTATAGAGGTTATTATGTCAGCGATGGTGTCCTTACTCATGATAAACGAAAATGATTGTTGTCCTTTACTTTCGATATAATCAACATGCTCCTTTTTCTTTTTTTTTTCTATTTCTATCTATTATTATTTAGTTTATTTAGGTTATGAAATATTAATATGAAATATATATATAATAATTACTACAAAGGTATATGTGTCAGATAGAATCTATTAATTAATCTATTTCATTCACAAATAATATATCTATATAACGGTCTCGTCTTATAATACCTCGGGTGCTAATGAAACTATTTTAGTGAAATTTAACTGTCTCAATTCCCGGGCGATTGCGCAAAAAATTCGAGTTCCTTTTGGATTTCTTTCTTGATCAATGACAACCGCAGCATTATCATCATACTGTATTATTATACCGTTGCTACGTTTGAGTTCTTTACAAGTACGTACAATTACAGCTCTGATCACTTCTGATCTTTCTAAAGGCGTATTTGGTACTGCCTCCTTGATTACAGCAACAACAATGTCACCAATATAAGCATATCGTCGATTACTAGCTCCTATGATTCGAATACACATCAATTTGCGGGCTCCGCTGTTATCGGCTACATTCAAATGGGTTTGAGGTTGAATCATATCATTTTTTTTTTTCTTTCAGTCCAAAGATTGAAGTAAAAAAAATATTATGTGTTCAAAAAAAAAAAAAGAAACCTACAATTGCATTTTTTTTCATCCTAAAAGACCTCTTTCCTTGGGTTCTAATTATTATCCTGAAATAATGAATTGAGTTCGTATAGGCATTTTTGATGCTGCTATTGAAATAGCCTTTCTGGCTATATTCTCTGCGACCCCGCCCATTTCATAAAGTATTTTGCCGGGTTTAACAACAGCTACCCAATATTCGGGAGATCCTTTTCCCGAACCCATACGCGTTTCGGTGGGTCTTACTGTAACTGGTTTGTCTGGAAATATGCGTACCCATATTTGTCCACCCCGGCGGACATTTCGTGACATTGCCCGCCGCCCCGCTTCTATTTGTCTAGATGTGATCCAAGCGGGTTCAAGTGCCTGAAGAGCATATCTTCCGAAACAAATATGATTACCTCGATAGGCTATTCCCTTCATTCTTCCTCTATGTTGTTTACGGAATCTGGTTCTTTTGGGGTTATAGTTGATGGTTGTTTCTCAATTCCATCTCTATTACAGAACCGTACATGAGATTTTCACCTCATACGGCTCCTCACGAATGAAGCGATTCAAAATTCAATTCAAATAAATGATTTAACCGATAAAATAATATACAATAAGATACATATGGTTAATATACATATGTTTAAATTAAATGAATATTAATGAATAATATAATAGAATAGAATCGCGGGATTTTTTTGAGATTTCATAGAATCTATTGGTCTATTGGAAATTTCTATATCTTGTTTATATATAACTAAATTATAGATTATTTATATTATAGATATATATAACTATATATGTATTCTTAATAGACAATTTTTATAGACAATTTTTGCTATCCGTATATAACTATATAATGTTGTTTTGTTATAAGGTTCTAACGAATCTTTATTTATTTTTTTTTTTATCCTATCGGGTTGGCAAAAATTTAAAAATTCAA